CCTTTCCGAATTCCTGGAGAGGAAGATGCATCTTGGGTTGACGTATAGTGCGACTTGTCAGAAATATTGGGTCATATGGGATTTCCCCGTTCTCTTCCCCGATCGAGATATCCTCTGTTTCGCCCAATAAATAAAAATGGAACCATCAAAAAATTGGAGCGTGAAGTGCATGCAATTAGATCCATTGTTTGTGGGGATTCATAGTACTATTATCAATTAGAATAATTTATGGTTGGCTTTGGTTGGACTAAAAAAATGAAATATCCAGGCTCTGTTTATAAAAAACCCAATTGGTAATATATCTACGATTACTGCGCGTATGAAAAAGGATTCCTCTTTGTTATTTGTAAAGATATCCTATTTGTAAAGCGAGGGAATCTCAAACTAAATACTTGGTGAAAGATTTGAAATTAATAGAAAAAAGTCATAAAAAAGAAATGGTGATCAGAAGATTTTTCCTATATGTGCAAATCAATATCGGGCAGATCTTTACCCGGAGTAGAGCAGAAACCTAAAAAGATGAAAGAGACCCATTCACGAACAAGAAAATACCATCTTGGTTTGGATTGAATCTTGATGAAATAATACATCAATGAGAAGTTAATTCGATTAATTTAGTGACTTTTTTCTATTCTAAGGAAGAACAAAAAAAGTCCAAAACGCGTCTTTATTGAAAAATCGAAGAAAAAGTCCTTTCGTTAGAAGTTAGAAAAAACCTGCTATCAAAAAAAAAGAATAGGCAAAAATAAAAAGGACTGGGATCTAGACATTGATTCTTTTTTTTTCGCAATCTTCTTTGAACCGTATGCATCAAAAGGTGCACGTACGGTTCTTAAGGGATACAATTTTACCCTAATCAACCGACTTTATCGAGAAAGATTACTCTTTTTAGGCCAAGACGTTAATAGCGAGATCTCGAATCAACTTATTGGTCTTATGGTATATCTCAGTATCGAAGATGATACTAAGGATCTGTATTTGTTTATAAACTCTCCTGGCGGATGGGTAATAGCCGGATTAGCGATTTATGATACTATGCAATTTGTGCGACCAGAAGTCCATACAGTATGCATGGGCTTAGCCGCGTCAATGGGATCCTTTCTCCTAGCTGCAGGAGAACTTACCAAACGTCTAGCATTCCCTCACGCTTGGCGCCAATGAGGTTTTTTTATTTGAGAGAAAAAAGAGAACTATGCCTTCGCCATATGAATATTAAGTAATAATAAAGTAATAATAGCATGGCATTTCGAATTCGATATGAAAAATTTTTGTATTGTCTTTTTTCCAAAAGATTCGATTATGTATCGAGAGAGTAGTATGAGATAACAGGGATTTCCGATTTTCAATTATCTATCGGAAGTCCAATCCAGCGTCACAAACTTTTTTGTTTTCACACCGAAGGGCTCTTAAACAATATTTTTGTTATAAAAAATAGCGCGAAAAAATATTTTTTGGATAAAAAAAAAGAAACTTTGGGATTGCTCAATCAAAGATATAAAAAATAATACATTTAAAAATAGAAAGCAACGGAGCCATCATAGTATTTTTTATAGCATTTTTGAACTCCTCCGAAAGGAAGGGTGGCAATTTGATCATTTACCCATCTGGGGCTGATAAATTATATTTTTATCTTTCTTCAATGGAGGGTAAAAAAGGGTCAATTTTATTCTAGAGCCGTATGCAATGCACAAAAGATGATGCCTGTACGGTTATATAATTCTATCTTTTTTCCTAGTATTCTTTATCTTTCTTTTCTGTTCGTTTCATCACACCAGATAGAAAACCCTTGTATCATCAGGGTAATGATCCATCAACCTGCTGCTTCTTTTTATGAGGCGCAAACGGGAGAATTTATCCTGGAAGCGGAAGAGCTGCTGAAAATACGCGAAACCATCACAAGGGTTTATGCACAAAGGACGGGCAAACCATTATGGGTTGTATCTGAAGACTTGGAAAGAGACGTTTTTATGTCAGCAACAGAAGCCCAAGCTTATGGAATTATTGATCTTGTAGCAGTTGAATGAAAAAAAGATGGATTTTGTGCAAATCCGTGATTTTATATTTTATCTCCGAGTTTACTATTCTATTAAATAGAAAAAATTCATAATCATCCGGTTAGGATCAATCTAAACCAGCCCATTATGTATATGATTCAACATGCCAACTATTAAACAACTTATTAGAAATACAAGACAGCCAATTCGAAATGTCACGAAATCCCCCGCTCTGGGGGGATGTCCTCAGCGTCGAGGAACATGTACTAGGGTGTATGTGCGACTCGTTTAGATCATAAGCTGGCACAAAAAAAAGAAAAACGCTTTCCAGTATGAATGATAAGTACCTATGAATAGGATAGAATAGAAGAAGGAACACCCTTCACTATCTAAAAAAAAGCAAATTGATCGCTTATATTGTGTATAAAAGTTTATGGTTTCCGTTGGTGCAAATCTAATCACCTTAATTTAAGATGATAAGCAATTCTCCATTGGTAGCAAATGGT